CCACCGAATCTTAACAATGAATGAATCAATGAATGAAAGTGAAAGAAATGAAGTTTAACTCTAACCCCCTCGCCTTTTCCGGCAAACCAATCATTTCCTGAAAGGATCCTATCCTTTGTATTATTTATTTTTCTATTTTTTTTTTAGAATTATAGAGTTTCGATTGGAATGAACAATTTATATCTAAATCTAAATAATGATGAATCAAAAAATTCTATGGAATTATGAAAGATGGAAAGATCCTTATAATCGAGTCATATCATTCCATATATATTGACAATTTCAAAAAACTGTTCATACTATGAACATAGTAGAATGGCGATCGGGCAAGTATGCCCCCATCGTCTAGTGGTTCAGGACATCTCTCTTTCAAGGAGGCAGCGGGGATTCGACTTCCCCTGGGGGTAGGGTACTACGAAAGGAAGTTGATCATAGATTTATCAATAAAGACTGAAATTGATTCTTCCTGGGTCGATGCCCGAGCGGTTAATGGGGACGGACTGTAAATTCGTTGGCAATATGTCTACGCTGGTTCAAATCCAGCTCGGCCCAATAATTCGCCGATCCGCCATGAAATGATATAACCATTTGTTGTTCTCCGGAAATGCCCAATGCGCCGATACGGAAGAATAAAAATCTGATACAAAATTACCGCTATTTTTTTTTTTAAGCATTTTTTCCACAAATCAAATTCGGATCTTGCTAATGAGCTAGATTTCTATCAGGATCCGGAAGTATAAAGTCTAAGGAAAGGGGTAAAGTAAATAAAAAAAGACTTTTTCATTGAAAGATTTATTTTCAATCGATTTGGTAATAATGAAAAGATTACTAGTAATCCATGTCGATTTCTCTAAAGTGCATATCCATGCAGATATCAATATATCAGTCCCGCCTATGTCAGTTACAACATAACAGTTCTACTAGAAAATGGAAACCGAAAAGAAAGGTTTGCATGAAATCGTAAGAATATGTATGCTGTACACTTTTTTCCTGGGATTGTAGTTCAATTGGTCAGAGCACCGCCCTGTCAAGGCGGAAGCTTCGGGTTCGAGCCCCGTCAGTCCCGATGGATACAAATCCACGAAAAATCCAAAAATACATCAATTCATCTCTCCATTTTCTGTGAAAGGAATAAAAATAACAGAATTTCATTCCTAACAGGGATCCCTCGTTTTTTATTTCTTTTTTTTTTTTCGCTTCACATTTCTACCAATATGAGAATTTCAATTTCTTCAAGTAATACTGATTTACTGATTGATGGGAAAGAAATATATGTGGATTAGTACAATTATTAGTAGCGCCATATTCAGGATTCCAAGAGAAAGAGATAGCGTACTACTGGACCTGGCTTTTTGCGATTCCTCCCGATCTTTGCAATGGAATATAGTACTATATGTTTACTCCGAACACACAAAAATGGAATTTCGATGATACAAAATAAATTGAACATAGTTACTTTGATTTTGATAGACTACTTTGAAAAGTATATCCTTTTCTGGCTCCGATTTTGTGTAACCTCAAGTACTAATTTCAATTACTAATTATTTTATTCGAATTCGGAACAATCTATCTCATTCAAATTTCATACTGAACTTTTGATGGATGTGTCCTATTAATAATCCAAGCAAGGATAAGAATATTAATAAAATAAAGATTAAACAAGGATTCCCTCTCTCTTATTGAAGTGAGGGAATGAATAATCTTTTTTTTTAGTTTAAGGTTTTTTTTCGTTTAAGGTAAGGGTTCCGCCGAAGAAAGAACAATCTCTTAAAAAATAACAAAAAAATTCAATATCAATAAATAGAATCGTAAATAAAGTCAAGGAATTATTGATTGGATAAGGAATCCAATTTTGAATTCGGTATGGATAAAAGATCTTCCTATGTTATACTATTTAATTCTCGACAATGAATCAATTTTATAGCTCAGATATTGTTATTCATGATATTGATCCGATTTGATTGATATCATCGAGATGTAATTTATCCCATTGAATTTACCGACATTTATCATCTCTATGGGATTAAATCCCGAGTTATTGCGAATTAAAGAGAAATGAAACGATGAGATTATGGAAGTAAATATTCTCGCATTTATTGCTACTGCACTGTTCATTCTAGTCCCTACTGCCTTTTTACTTATAATTTACGTAAAAACTGTAAGTCAAAGTGATTAATTTGACTTCTTAGTTTTTATCAATGCACAATGATTGAAGAAATCAAAATGAAAAAGGATTTCAATTTCGCGTCTTAGTCTTAAATGAAATGATCGGACTGGAATCAGCAATATTCTATGAAATCCGATAGTTTGGTAGAAAGAAATAGATTTTTTTCTACCAGACTATCTTTTCTATTTCTATTATTGTTATTGTAGTGTATAAAGTTTTACTCTATAAAGATAGAGGTTTAATACATATAGAATATCAATCACATATATGTAATATCGCGTCCCAATTTTTTTCTTTGTTTCATGTATTTGATTTGTATTGGTTCCAATCAAT